ATATTATTATTTAATATATTATATTATTCAAATTCAAAAATGATTTCTATTCTATTTCCATTATAAGAAAAATCAAATTCTTTCTTTTCGGTAACCTCTAGTCAAAGAATTTCAGAGGCTGTTTTCCGATTGTTTTAGAGAACGAATCGGGAGACGGTAAGGATTAGATCAAATGGAAATAAGAGATGCTAATAAGAGTATGAGTATGCAAAGTAATCTATCTTGATTCTATATTTTTTACTTTTTACTTAATGAAATTACTTAATGAAATGGGGGACGAAATAAAACATAGGTTTTTTTATTCCTACCTGTTAGTAACATTCATTCCCTTAATACTTCCAATGATATCTCTGGATATTTTTTCTTTATTCAATTCTACTAGAAATCAGATAAGAACTTGTTAGATGTTCTAATTGGATTTATTGGATTGTTTCGTCAATGGTGTTATCCCGAAATCTCTTTTTGACTCTGTACCAGCGATTCCACTATTATTATAAAATTTTTAGTGAAAAATAAAAAAATAAAATAATACAAAAAAATTAGTGAACAATAATGAAAGAATTCCTTCATATTGATAGAGATAGGAGACAAAATTTACATGGATATAGTAAGTCTTGCTTGGGCTGCTTTAATGGTAGTTTTTACATTTTCCCTTTCCCTTGTAGTATGGGGAAGAAGTGGACTCTAAGGGTACTACTAATTGAGTTAAGGGATCAAATTGTATCAATTATTTTATAGCTGGGTTCTGAAATTTTTTAACTATTGAATTTAGTTATTTTATTAATATTAATACTAATTAATGAAATTCAAATAGATCCGCATTTTGAAATTCTATTGTATTCCAGTGGTGTAATGTATGAAAATAAATATTTATAGATTGGTCCATAGTAAACCTATATTTTTATAGAATAAATAAAACATAGAGTCAAACTTTATACACTACAATAATAGATAGTATAGTAGAAAGAAATCTATTTTATTTCTTTCTACTATACTATCCGGATTTCATAGAATTCTTCTGATTGTAGTCTGATCATTTCATTTAAAACTAAGACCCGAAATTGAAATCCTTTTTTCATTTTTTATTCAATCATTGTCATTGCATTAATAAGAAATCAGAAGTCATGTTTAAGTAAAATTAGTCACTTTGACTTACCGTTTTTACGTAAATTATAAGTAAAAAGGCAGTAGGAACTAGAATGAAAAGTGCAGTAGCAATAAATGCGAGAATATTTACTTCCATAATCTCTATGTTTTCTTTCTCTTTAATTTTTAATAAATACTTCGGGATTTAATCCCATAGAAATGATAAATCTTTCGTCGGTAAATTCAAAGGTATAAATTATATCTCGATGATATCAAATCGGATCAATATCACGAATAACAATATCTGAGCTATCAAATCGATTCATCGTCGAGAATTAAATAGTATAACATAGGAAGATCTTTTATCCATAGCAAAAAAAAATTTACTTTCTGATGCAATCAAAAATTCCTTTTACTTTTTCTTTTTTTCTTTCTTCGTCGGAACCTTTACCTTAAACTAAAAAAGAAAGAAAAAAAGGGGATCCCTGTTAGAAATGAGATTTTTTTGTTATTTTTATTCCCTTTCACACACGAAATGAATTGATATCTTTTTTTGATTGGATTTGTATCCATCGGGACTGACGGGGCTCGAACCCGCAGCTTCCGCCTTGACAGGGCGGTGCTCTGACCAATTGAACTACAATCCCAGGGAAAAAATCGTATAGCATACATATTCTTACAATTTCATTCAAACCCTTTCTTTTTCTATTTTCGATTCGAACCATTGTACTGTAACTGAAAGAGGCGGGCTTTTTTATATATTGATATCTATATGGGTATGCACTTTAGCGAGATCGACACGGATTACTTGTAATCCGTTCGTTATTGCCAAATCGATTGAAAAATGAATCAATGAAACAAAAAAAAAAAGACTCTTTTTGTTTATTTACTTTAATCCCTTCCTTAGACTTTATACTTACTGATCCTGATAGGAATTTGGCAAAATCCAATTTGTAGAAAAAATATGTAATACGGAAAAAAGAAATAGCACTAGGGATGTATGAAATTTTGATTTTTCCGTATCCGAGCACATCGGTCATTTTCGGAGAACAACAAATGGGTTATATCATTTCATGGTGGATCAGCAAATTTTTGGGCCGAGCTGGATTTGAACCAGCGTAGACATATTGCCAACGAATTTACAGTCCGTCCCCATTAACCGCTCGGGCATCGACCCAGGAAGAATCAATTTAAGTCTTTATTGTTTATTGATAATCCCCGATCAATTTCCTTTCGTAGTACCCTACCCCCAGGGGAAGTCGAATCCCCGTTGCCTCCTTGAAAGAGAGATGTCCTAAACCACTAGACGATGGGGGCATACTTGCCCGACCGCCATTATACTATGTTCATAGTATGAACAGTTTTTTGAAATTGTCAATATAATGGAATGATATGATTCGATCAGAAGGATCTT